AGGGGTCCGTAGAACGAATCGCACTTTTACCACTAAACTATACCCGCTGCTCCAATGCTATTATTGCATATAAATGGACCTTTTGTCGAACCGGGGAATCAGTCGTAATAAAATAAATAGGAACATACGTTTATACTAATTAGAGTGTTGACATGTTTCGTAAGGGGACCGACCTCCTAATCAAATTAATAAAAAGGGGGCGAATCTCATTTTTTTATTTTGTTTTTGATGAAGCTGAAGGTGTTTTGTTTTAACAAATACATCTCGACAAAACTACTTAATCCATAATAAAAAAATGCATTGTGCAAGAATCCATAGCTCCATTCTTTTTTTTTAGATACGTTACCGAAAAAAAGAGTAAAAAAAAAATGAAATGTCATTTTGATCTTATATCATTTATCATTTTAGTTTTATATCATAGAAATCAAAAAGTCTTTTTTTTTTATGTTTGATCATGTTTAAATAACAGGTATTTGATTTTTTTTTCAAATCAAATACATTCAAATAAATCATTGTTATCCAGGATTCATGCGAACAGCCCCAGAGCCCGGCCAGAGCCCGGCCAGTGCCTAGCCGGGCTCTGGCTGTATCAAAAGAAACTACAAAAAAATGGAATGGGAATAAATAGAAATATGATATATAATCTAAATGAATAGAATATGAATAATAATAATAATATATATGTAATGTTCTATAATTCTAATAATGAATAGAAATCAAATCCATTACAAATAGAAAAAAAAGAGATAAATAAAAAAGTCTTTTTTCAAGCCCTACTTTTTGTTTTGTTTGTTTATGCAATGTAACATAAACATAATATATATTTCAATTGGGGAGAGATGGCTGAGTGGACTAAAGCGTCGGATTGCTAATCCGTTGTACGAATTTTTGTACCGAGGGTTCGAATCCCTCTCTTTCCGTTTCCGTCCATGATTTGGTATTTTTTCTTTTGAACTTATGGAGCTTCCTTTGTTTGTTTTCTTTGTTTGATTTTTCTATTTACCAGTTAAAGATGAAAAATAGATAAAATCCTAAATATTTTGAAAAATCTAGCACAAGCAAGGAAAACATAGAAAACTAAAAATATTTTTTTTTATTCTTCACGTCCTGGATTACGTCCTGGATCGTTAGATAGGAATCCGAAGATGAAAAGAGAAACAAAGAATATCACTACCGTGTAAACAAATAGTTTTAGAGTAAGCATTACAAAATCTCCAAGATAATTAAAAAAAAAAACAAGAAAAAAACGACAGAGAAAGAGAATAGATTCTCTTATATAACACATTATGTTTCTTTTGATACAAAGTTTCTAAGAAATGAAGTGATTTCCTTGAAATAGAAAATAATTCATAAAATTCTTTGTAGGAAGAGCCGAGCCCTTATATTACTATTACCAATATAGTATTACCAATATTTGTATTACAAAAGATTTTCTTTCATATCCACAACCCAGGTACTGGTGGTGGACTCAAATCTAATACAAATATAAAAATAGAAGGATTTCTCAGTGGAAAAAACGTAAGAATGAGGAAATAATGAGATGGTCCAGATTTTTCTTGTCTATCCAAAAATTTCAATATTTGAATCGAGGATTCACACTGTAAGACTTATCTGATCTTTTAAATTGTTAAAATGTTCGAATTTTTGTTTTCGAATAAATTCCGAATTTTTTTAGGACATTTATTCAAGTTCAAGATCTCATCGAAAACTTACAGCAGCTTGCCAAACAAAAGCTAAAAGAAAAAAGAGTACAGGTATTACTGGCATAATATCTACAATTGGATTCAAAAAAGCGTAGGCTTCAGGTAATTTCGCCAAGAAAAAACCACTTGAATAAAGGGCGGAGTGAATACAAATACAGACCAAACTAAAGATATTAAGCATAACAAACATTTTGTTCTTTAAGAAAATAATTAAATTATTATTACAATCTTTATTGTATATTATTGTATATATATATGTCTAATTTATATTAGAATATATTAAGAATCAGACCCTCCAAAATCCTTATTTAATTTGAACTTATCTAGTTCAAAATCTTTCCAGTCTGACAAAAAAAAAGAAGAAATGAGACTTTCATACAATATCTTAATTGAATTCTATGTAATGATCAATAATTTCAGTTTGATTCTATATCTACGCATATCAAACTCCTAGCAACAATTTATTCTATGGATTTTTTGAGGTGGAATTGACGAACAACCAATACCAATAATAGTGTTTATTAATGTCGAATCAAAAATGGGGCGTGGCCAAGCGGTAAGGCAACGGGTTTTGGTCCCGCTATTCGGAGGTTCGAATCCTTCCGTCCCAGAGCATATCCATTCATGATGTATATCCTATTTGAATACAAATTGTATCTCAGGATAAAAATCCCCTTTTTTAATCATTCGTCTCTAATCTAAATCGAGTCGCTTTTGAATCCACATCTTCAAAGTCGATTCTTTTTTTTTTAGTAATCACTATGGATAATTTTATAATAAATATATATATGAAACAATATATGGATATTTTCTTTTTTCATATATATTTCTCTTTTCTTTTTTATATTTTTTGATTTCTAATATTTAATATATATATTTGAATTGAATAAATTCATTTGAATAAATTCATTTTTTTCTATTTTACAAAACAAACTATCAAATCGAATAGAAAATTGATTCATACAATATCGAGTTAATTTGAGTTTTTTTTTACTTCTTTACTTTAGATTTCGAAATTGTCCATTCATATAGAAGGAAAACCTAGAAGTAAAAAGGATAGATTATTATGTATCGATTGAATCAATGACTATTCACGATTTCATAATTGAATCAATTACATACCGGATCCAAACTAAAGGAATGTTATGGTAAAACTTCGTTTGAAACGATGTGGTAAAAAGCAACGTGCGACTTGAAAGACATGATTAGATTAGCTGTGGATTCTTACATCCGCTATTTTTTTCTAGTATATAGAAATGGGAGTGCTCTTGGCTCGACATCGTTTGTTCTGTTCCACTAGAACTCATTGTTTGGGGGACGGGAGAGGGGTTGATGATGTAAATAGTACACGATGGAGCTCGAGTTGATTCATTTCTCAGGGGCAAGTATCTAAGGTTAGTGAAAATTAATAAGTTAGAACAACTTCGTAAGTATATTTTTGATAGAGAAATCGAAAAGATCCAATTTGAGCAAGGTTAAAAAAAAAGTCAAATTTGTTGGATTTGGTAAAACTATTTCGATCAAAAGTGTATCGCGGGAATCAACCCTCTATTTGTATGATTCGTTGAGAGAAAGAAAAAGAAATGGTATGTTGCTGCCATTTTTGAAACGATTAAAGATCCCCGAAGTAATGTCTAAACCTAATGATTCAAGGAAAAGCTAAAAGATCCTGGAACAAGTAAATACCATTTTAAAATTGTCTCAACAATTCCATTAGAATAACCATTCTATTAGAATGAAGAAAAAATGGATTCTAAATAAGACGGCAAGAAAAGGGGGTAGAGACCGCTCAATAAATGAAATACCTAAGGTTTTTGTTTTCCTTTGAGTTATTTGAGAGTTATCCAATTTGAGTTATGAGGTTGCGAATACGAGGAGTTATTTTTTTTTTTTTTTAGAAAGAAAAAAGAGAATAAGAAAAAAACTTAAATCACAGTCTAATTGATTTCATGATTTTATTGATCTATTTGACATAATAATTTTATACATAGACATAATTTTTGAATTTTCTCGAGCCGTACGAGGAGAAAACTTCTTATACGTTTCTATGGGGGGTGTATTGTTCATCTATATCTATCCCAATGAGCCGTTTATCGAATCGTTGCAATTGATGTTCGATCCCGAAGAGAGGGAAGAGATCTTCGGAAAGTGGGTTTTTATGATCCAATAAAGAATCAAACCTATTTAAATATTCCTGTTATTCTATATTTCCTTGAACAGGGCGCTCAACCTACAGGAACTGTTCAGGATATTTCAAAAAGGGCAGGTGTTCTTTTGGAGCTTTCCCCTACTCAACAAACGAAATTCAATTAATGAAATTAAAAAAAAAGGGGGGGGTGGATGACTTGTATATAGATTTCTAGAACTCTTTTCTTTTTTATCCCCCCTCCCGCTCTCCATACCTAATCTTAATATTTCTTATTGTTGACATAAAATGATGTTTTGGATAGCCACAAAAATGGATTCTTATCGGTCTTCAATTCAAAATGAAAAAAATGGATAGAAGATATAGGAAAAGGCAAATGAATACTGACTAAATGAAGTAATTGGGTCTATAAATCCAGTACCCCCAATGAGGTGATTGTTTTTTATATAAAAGAGAATTAAGAAGATTGTATTCTAGATTATATTATCTATATTATATCTTTTTATTATTTATTTGATTATTTTATTATTTATTTGATTATTGTTATTATATTTTTCAATATATTATTGAAATATTCGAATTTATATTAGATTAGAATACGTTTTCTATAAAAAAAGGAAAAATAATAGAATTGAAAAAGAATTCCAGCACATATAGTGACATATATAGTGAAAAAATACTCCAGGTTCTCACGAAAAAGAATCATTTTTTTTATACCCACTCGCTCGTTATTATTATCAGTTACCAATCCTAGTGATTGGATTTATATACTTTTTTTGATAGTAAATAAATGAGATAGAATAGAAAAATATTCTATTTTAATGTTTAATGATTTTTCATCGAATGACTATTCATCTATTGTAATTTAATGTTAATAGAGGAAAAAACTCTATGGAAAAATGGTGGTTCAATTCTATGTTGTTTAATAGGCAGTTAGAATACGGGTGTGGGCTAAGTAAATCAATGGAAAGTTTTGGTCCTATTGAAAATACCAGTGTAAGTGAAGACCCAATTTTTATTGATATGGAAAAAAACTTTCCTAGCTGGAATGATAGTGACAATTCTAGTTATAGTAATGTTGATTATTTAGTCGGTGTCAGGAACATCCGGAATTTCCTATCTGATAAAATCATTTTAGTTAGGGATAACAATAGCAAGAGGAACAGTTATTCCATATATTTTGATATTGAAAATAAAATTTTGGAGATTGACAATGATCATTTTTTTCTAAGTGAACCAGAAAGTTTTTTTTATAGTTATAAGAATTCTAGCTATCTGAATAATGTCTCTAAGAGACATGATGATCATTACGTGTATGATACTAAATCTAGTTGGAATAATGACATTCATAGTTGCATTGAGAGTTATCTTCGTTCTCAAATCTGTATTGGTAGTCACATTTTAGGTGAGAGTGATAAATACAATGACAGTTACTTTTATAATTACATTTGTGGTAAGGGCAGAAATAGTAGTGAAAGCGAGAGTTCTAGTAAAATAACTATCACGAATGATATAAATGATAATTATTTAACTAGAAGAGAGAGTTCTAATGATCTCGATGAAACTCAAAAATACAAGCATTTATGGATTGAATGCGAAAATTGTTATGGATTAAATTATAAGAAATTTTTTAAATCAAAAATGAATATTTGTGAACACTGTGGATATCATTTGAAAATGAGCAGTTCAGATAGAATCGAACTTTCGATTGATCCAGGTACTTGGAATCCTATGGATGAAGACATGGTCTCTCTGGATCCCATTGAATTTCATTCGGAAGAGGAACCTTATAAGGATCGTATGGATTCTTATCAAAGAAAGACAGGATTAACTGAGGCTGTTCAAACAGGCACAGGTCAACTAAACGGTATTCCTGTAGCAATTGGGATCATGGATTTTGAGTTTATGGGGGGTAGTATGGGATCCGTAGTAGGTGAGAAAATCACCCGTTTGGTCGAATATGCTGCCAATCAACTTTTACCTCTTATTCTAGTATGTGCGTCCGGAGGAGCACGTATGCAAGAAGGAAGTCTGAGCTTGATGCAAATGGCTAAAATATCTTCTGCTTTATATGATTATCAAACAAATAAAAGGTTATTTTATGTATCCATCCTTACATCTCCTACTACTGGTGGGGTGACAGCTAGTTTTGGTATGTTGGGGGATATCATTATTGCCGAACCCAATGCTTACATTGCATTTGCGGGTAAAAGAGTAATTGAACAAACGTTGAATAAGACAGTACCCGAAGGTTCACAAGCAGCTGAATATTTATTTCATAAGGGCTTATTTGATTCAATCGTACCGCGTAATCCTTTAAAGGGAGTTTTAAGTGAGTTATTTCAGCTCCATGCTTTCTTGCCTTTGACTCAAAATGAAAAATCTAGCAGAGCCTAAAAGATTTTTTTATTCTTTTTTTTTAATTCCAAATAAAAAAAGATTAAAAGGTGTATTATCATACATATGCTTCTTGGAGAAATAGAAGGCGAAATCAATCCATTTATTTAGTTCTACGTTTTACATTCCTTAATGTTTATTATTATATATTATAATTATATATAATTAATTAAATAGAATCTAATTCTATATATAGAATTAGATTCTATTTGCACTTTTGATTCTATTTTTTATTAATTTATTTCTTATTTATTATATTTTATACTCAATATACTCATTTATACTCATTATATAGACTGAATATATATATAGAATATATATTCTATATATATTCAATTAACTATACTTAGTATAATTTATATACTAAGTATATTTGAATTCTAGTGATTATAGACTATCTTTATAACAATATAATAAAAAAAAAATATGAAATTTATATAAATATATATATAACAGGTACAAATATTAAATCGAGGTACCCATTCTATGATAAACTTACCCTCCATTTTTGTGCCTTTAGTGGGCCTAGTATTTCCGGCAATTGCAATGGCTTCCTTATTTCTTTATGTTCAAAAGAACAAGATTTTTTAGATACGGACAGTAGGCACAAATCAGATATATTTTTTTTAGATCTGGAAGCAATTCGATGAATTACTCCTAAAGGTTTACATCAAAATACTGCTAGTTGATGAGAGTTACTTCGGAAACAAAGAAAAGTCAAATTCATTTGCTTGGGTTTTTTATTCTCCCAATTCCAATAAAACAGAACTGGATCTAATATGAGTTGGCGATCAGAACGTATATGGGTAGAACTTATAGCTGGGTCTCGAAAAACAAGTAATTTCTGCTGGGCCTTTATACTTTTTTTAGGGTCATTAGGGTTCTTATTGGTTGGAACTTCCAGTTATCTTGGTAGGAATTTGTTATCTTTATTTCCGTCTCAGCAAATTCTTTTTTTTCCACAAGGAATCGTGATGTCTTTCTATGGAATCGCGGGTCTCTTTATTAGTTCTTATTTGTGGTGTACAATTTGGTGGAATGTGGGTAGTGGTTATGATCGATTCGATAAAAAAGCGGGAATAGTGTGTATTTTTCGTTGGGGATTTCCTGGAAAAAATCGTCGTATTTTTCTCCGATTCCTTATGAAAGATATTCAGTCCATCAGAATAGAAGTTAAAGAGGGTATTTATACTCGTCGTATCCTTTATATGGAAATCATAGGACAGGGGGCCATTCCCTTGACTCGTATTGACGATAATTTGACTTCACGAGAAATTGAACAAAAAGCTGCAGAATTGGCCTATTTCTTGCGTGTACCAATTGAAGTACTTTGAAAAAAGAAATGCTTCCTTAGGGAAAAGATATTTTTTTCGAAATTCTTCTATTTTGTTTTGATAGAAGGGGCCTTCTTTGGTTTCGAAATCCGACTAATATTCATTACGCGAAGTGCTCCTCCGTGTATTCATCAAAAGGGGTAATTGCTTCGAATCTTAGCAATTGATATCTTTTGAAACAAGATTTTTTTCTTCATTCAAAAATTGGTAGTGGATTCTTTCGATTTTTTAGTCTATTTCTGTATTCTTTCTAAATTCAAGGACTAACTCCCGAATTGAAAAATAAAAAGACGCGGGAATAGATTATAGATTTTCTATGACTTGTAATAGAACTTATGCTTGATAGAAACATTATTATCATCCTATAGAGTTGACGAATGAGATGAAGCTGAGTTCATTAAATAAGGACGAAAAATGGCAAAAAAGAAAGCATTCATTCCCTTTCTATATCTTACACCTATAGTCTTTTTGCCCTGGTGCATCTCTTTCACATTTAAGAAAAGTTTGGAATCTTGGGTTACTAATTGGTGGAATACTAGGCAATCCGAAATTTTCTTGAATGATATTCAAGAAAAGAATATTCTAAAAAAATTCATAGAATTCAAGGAACTGTTCCTCTTGGATGAAATGCTAAAGGAATACCCGGAAACACGTCTACAAAATCTTCGTACCGAAATCTACAAAGAAACCATCCAATTGATCAAGACGCACAACGAAGATCGTATCCATGCGATTTTGCACTTCTCGACAAACATACTCTGTTTCGTTATTCTAAGTGGTTATTCCAGTCTAGGTAATCAAGAACTTCTTATTCTTAACTCGTGGGTTCAAGAATTCCTATATAACTTAAGTGACACAATAAAAGCTTTTTCTATTCTTTTATTAACAGATTTATGTATAGGATTCCATTCGACCCATGGTTGGGAACTAATGATTGGTTCTGTCTATAAAGATTTTGGATTTGCTCAGAATGATCAAATTATATCTGGTCTTGTTTCCACTTTTCCAGTCATTTTAGATACAATTTTAAAATATTGGATTTTCCGTTATTTAAATCGCGTATCTCCGTCACTTGTAGTGATTTATCATTCAATGAATGACTGAAGATCTACTGATCAAATTTGAAAGTTTGTTATTTTTATTTTGTACAAAAGCTAAACAACATTCAAATCTTTTTCTTTCTAGCCACCACCCAAGGGATTCTTCCCATATTCCAGGAAAATCTCTTCAGTAAATAGCAGAATCATGGATAGGGAACTATGCCAGTGACCTACCAAATTTTATTGTAGAAATTCTCAGGATCAATGATTGGACCATGCAAACTAGAAATGCCTTTTCTTGGATAAAGGAAGAGATTACTCGATCCATTTCCGTATCGCTCATGATATATATCATAACTCGAGCACCCATTTCAAATGCATATCCCATTTTTGCACAGCAGGGATATGAAAATCCGCGAGAAGCAACTGGTCGTATTGTATGTGCCAATTGCCATTTGGCTAATAAGCCCGTGGATATTGAAGTTCCACAAACGGTACTTCCCGATACTGTATTTGAAGCAGTTGTTCGAATTCCTTATGATATGCAAGTGAAACAAGTTCTTGCTAATGGTAAAAAGGGGGCTTTGAATGTGGGGGCTGTTCTTATTTTACCGGAGGGCTTTGAATTGGCCCCCCCCGATCGTATTTCGCCTGAGATTAAAGAAAAGCTAGGTAATCTCTCTTTTCAAAGCTATCGTCCCACAAAAAAAAATATTCTTGTGGTAGGCCCTGTTCCCGGTCAGAAATATAGTGAAATCACCTTTCCTATCCTTTCCCCCAATCCTGCTACTGAGAGAGATGTTCACTTTTTAAAATATCCTATATACGTAGGCGGGAACAGGGGGAGGGGTCAAATTTATCCCGACGGGAGCAAGAGTAATAATAATGTGTATAATGCTACAGCAGCGGGGATAGTCAAAAAAATCATACGAAAAGAAAAGGGGGGATACGACATAACTATAGTGGATGCATCGGATGGACGTGAAGTGATTGATATTATACCTCCAGGACCAGAACTTCTTGTTTCAGAGGGTGAATCTATCAAACTTGATCAACCATTAACGAGTAATCCTAATGTGGGTGGATTTGGTCAGGGGGATGCAGAAATAGTACTTCAAGATCCGTTACGTGTCCAAGGTCTCTTGTTCTTCTTGGCATCTATTATTTTGGCACAAATATTTTTGGTTCTTAAAAAGAAACAATTTGAGAAGGTGCAATTGTCCGAGATGAATTTCTAATTTCTAGGTCCGCGAACAACATATTAAGCAGGTAAAAAGAACGAAATTTTAGTTGATAAATTCTGTAATTCTATTCTGTATAATCCAAAATTTATGAAAAAGGACCCTTTTTTTTTGATTCTTTCGAGTCTTTTTCTACCAT